ATTTTTGAGATTGACAGCGATCATTCTTTTCTGAGTGAACTAGAAAGTTCTTTTTCTAGTTATCGCAATTCTAGTTATATGAATAATGAATCTACGAATGAAGATTCCTTATACAATCGTTCCATTTACGATACTCAATCTAGTTGGAATAATCACATTACTAGTTGCATTGACAGTTATCTTCAGTCTCAAATCTGTATTGATACGTCCATTGTAAGTGATAGTAGTGACGGTTACATTTCTAGGTGCGTTTTTGATAAACGTAAAACTAGTAGTGAAGGTGGGGGGTCCAGTATACGAACCCGCGCGAAGAGTAGTGATTTAACTCTAAGAGAAAGGCCTAGTGATCTCGATGCAACTCAAAAATACAGGCATTTGTGGGTTCAATGCGAAAATTGTTATGGATTAAATTATAAGAAATTTTTGAAATCAAAAATGAATATTTGTGAACAGTGTGGATACCATTTGAAAATGGGTAGTTCAGAAAGAATCGAAATTTCGATCGACCCCGGTACTTGGGACCCTATGGATGAAGACATGGTCTCTCTGGATCCCATTGGATTTCATTCGGAGGAGGAGCCTTATAAAGATCGTATTGATTCTTATCAAAGAAAGACAGGATTAACTGAGGCTGTTCAAACAGGCGTAGGTCAACTAAATAGTATTCCCGTAGCAATTGGGGTTATGGATTTTCAGTTTATGGGGGGTAGTATGGGATCTGTAGTCGGGGAGAAAATCACCCGTTTGATTGAGTACGCTACTAATCAATTTCTACCTCTTATTATAGTGTGCGCTTCGGGGGGAGCGCGCATGCAAGAAGGGAGTTTGAGCCTGATGCAAATGGCTAAAATATCGTCTGCTTTATATGATTATCAATCAAATAAAAAGTTATTGTATGTATCAATCCTTACATCTCCTACTACTGGTGGGGTAACAGCTAGTTTTGGTATGTTGGGAGATATTATTATTGCCGAACCAAATTCCTACATTGCATTTGCGGGTAAAAGAGTAATTGAACAAACATTGAATAAAACAGTACCCGAAGGTTCACAAGCGGCTGAATATTTATTCCAGAAGGGCTTATTCGACCTAATCGTACCGCGTAATCTTTTAAAAAGCGTTCTGAGTGAGTTATTTAAGCTCCACGCCTTCTTTCCTTTGAATTCCAATTCAATCAAGTAGAGCGCACTAAGTTCAATTATTTTATTTGTAGCAAACAAAAAAAGTAGTTAGCTTATCCGAATCTTAGCTTATCGGAATCAAAGTAACTAAAAAGGGAGTTTTCTTTGGCGACCTAAGATCTAATTGTAGAAAGAATCAAAATCAAAAGTTGCGTATAACTCTTTTTTTTTTTACCTAGATTCCCGATTACTAATTAAGAAGTCTCTATCAACAAGATAAAAACGTGAGTTCTTCCTTTCGTGAAATTAGGAAAATAAAACGAATTTCATCTTACGTATATAATCAAATTCAAATTATAGAAAAAATAGATATATAGTTTTATATCTTTCTCCATCTCCCGAAAATCCCGTTTTCACTAAAAATCCCGGTTGTGTCGCATTCTAATGAATCTTTCAATAATTTGTAAGAAACTCTTTATTAAATATTAAAATGAAATTCAAAGACAAGAACAAAACACAAAGAAACGAAGAAAAATAAAATGGATTATCATATGTATCTTTCATATAGATAGATGAATAAGTCCATTTATTTAGTTCTACATTCCTTGGACTTATTCTATATACTCACTTAGATACTTAATATCTCTAATCTACGAATTCATAATAATTACAATTATTAATTATAATTAGTATAAATATAAAATATGATATTAAAAAAAAATAAGAACAGGTACAAATAATAAATCGAGGTACCCCATTTTATGACAACTTTCAATTTTCCCTCTATTTTTGTGCCTTTAGTAGGCCTAGTATTTCCGGCAATTGCAATGGGTTCTTTATTTCTTTATGTTCAAAAAAACAAGATTGTTTAGATCCGAGGGGACCCAGTCTCATTCTTTTTTTTTTTTTTAACTTAGACTTGTAGCATAACACAGATATTTATTTCGGAAAAGAAAATATAGTAGAACATGTGATTTCCGCCGAACATAAAGGAAAAAGCTCTTATGTCTGCAGAAAATGATCTATAGATAACTGAATTCTAGCCAGTTTCAAATAGATCAGGATCGCTGGATGCCTAAAATGTAAAGTTGGTGGATCTATATATATATCAATATGTATATTGGGATCATATGAGGGGTATGTTATTATTTTAGATCTAAACAATTTGATGAATTACTCCTAAAAGTTCCCATTAAACTAGTGCTAGTTCACATCAAACTAGTGCTAGTTGATGAAAGTTCATTCGGAAACAAAAAAAGTAAAGTCAAAATCATTTGGGGTATTCTCTCAATTTCAATAAAATGCAATCGGATCAAGTATGAGTTGGCGATCAGAAGATACATGGATAGAATTTATAACGGGGTCTCGAAAACTAAGTAATTTTTGTTGGGCCCTTATCGTTTTTTTAGGTTCATTAGGATTCTTGTTGGTTGGAACTTCCAGTTTTCTTGGTAGAAATTTGATATCTTTTGTTCCGTCTCAGCAAATCCTTTTTTTTCCACAGGGAATCGTGATGTCTTTCTACGGAATCGCGGGTCTCTTTATTAGTTCCTATTTGTGGTGCACAATTTCCTGGAATGTAGGTAGTGGTTATGATCGATTCGATAGAAAGGAAGGAATAGTGTGTATTTTTCGTTGGGGATTTCCTGGAAAAAATCGTCGCATATTCCTCCGATTCCTTATAAAAGATATTCAATCCGTTCGAATAGAAGTTAAAGAGGGTATTTATGCCCGTCGTGTCCTTTATATGGATATCAGAGGCCGGGGGGCTATTCCGTTGACCCGTACTGATGAGAATTTAACTCCACGAGAAATTGAACAAAAAGCCGCGGAATTGGCCTATTTCTTGCGCGTACCAATTGAAGTATTTTGATTTTGAGAAAAGGAACTGGGCGGAAGAACGAATGCTTTCTCGGCAGGAGGGAAAAAACGCAAGAATCCTTTTAGTTTTTCTATAACTAAATGATACTTTAGATGCAGATAAACCATATCTTGTAAATTATTTTCTTTGTCAATCGACCTTTTTACTTGTTTTGCCGCTTATTTTTTTGACCATCACAATATCTTTTTCTCAATTATTCTATTCTTGACTATGGGGAATCGTTGGAATTTTTTTTTTCGAAATATTGGATATTTTGATAGAATAAGGGGTTCTTTCGTCTCAAAATCTCAATAATATTCATTTCTTCAAAGTACTTCTTTCGGCCATTCATCGAAAGGAGACATTTGTTTGGAATTTGATGAATTGAGGTATCTAGCAACACTATTTTGTATTATTTCTTCAGTCGAACTTGAAGTGGAGTCTTAGTCTATTTCTGTATTCTTTCTAGATTCAAAACAAAATCACAAATAAAATAGATTCATAGGTTTGATGCCCTGTCTAGAACTCATGTTTGAAAGAAATATTCGATTACATAAAGTCCGACAAATGGAGTGGGTTAATTAAAAATTAACAGGCGAAAAATGGCAAAAAAGAAAGCATTCACTCCTCTTTTGTATCTTGCATCTATAGTATTTTTGCCCTGGTGGATTTCTCTCTCATTTACTAAAAATATGGAATCTTGGGTTATTAATTGGGCGAATATCGGCCAATCCGAAATTTTTTTGAATGATATTCAAGAAAAAAGTATTCTAGAAAAGTTCATAGAATTAGAAGAAATCCTCTTCTTGGAAGAAATGATCAAGGAATACTCGGAGACATATCTACAAAAGCTTCTTATAGGAATCCACAAAGAAACGATCCAATTAATCAAGATACACAACGAGGATCGTATCCATACAATTTTACACTTCTCGACAAATATAATCTGTTTTGTTATTTTAAGTGGTTTTTCTATTTTAGGTAATGAAGAACTTGTTATTCTTAATTCTTGGACTCAGGAATTCCTATATAACTTAAGTGATACAGTAAAAGCTTTTTCAATTCTTTTATTAACCGATTTATGTATCGGATTTCATTCACCCCACGGCTGGGAACTAATGATTGGTTCTGTATACAAAGATTTTGGATTTGGTCATAATGATCAAATTATATCTAGTCTTGTTTCTACTTTTCCGGTTATTCTCGATACTATTTTTAAATATTGGATTTTTCGTTATTTAAATCGTGTATCTCCGTCACTTGTAGTTATTTATCATTCAATGAATGATTGATAAATGATCCACCAATATTAATCCAATTAGAACGTTTCTTACTTTGTAGTTCTACATAAGTATTAAAAACATTCTATCCGGGGGGTTTTCATACTATTTTTATAGTATAGTATTCCAGTAAAATGATTCCAATAAATAGCAGAATCGTGGATAGGAAACTATACTAGCGACCTACCCAATTTATTGTAGAAATTTTCAGACCAATGATTAGACTATGCAAACTAGAAATACTTTTTCTTGGATAAAGGAACATATTACTCGATCTATTTCCGTATCGCTCATCATATATATCATAACTCAGACATCCGTTTCAAGTGCATATCCCATTTTTGCGCAGCAGGGTTATGAAAATCCACGAGAAGCGACCGGGCGTATTGTATGTGCCAATTGTCATTTAGCTAATAAGCCCGTGGATATTGAGGTTCCACAAGCAGTACTTCCCGATACTATATTTGAAGCAGTTGTTCGAATTCCTTATGATAAGCAAGTGAAACAAGTCCTTGCTAATGGTAAGAAAGGGGGTTTGAATGTGGGGGCTGTTCTTATTTTACCGGAGGGGTTTGAATTAGCTCCTTCCGATCGTATTTCTCCCGAGATGAAAGAAAAGATAGGAAATTTGTCTTTTCTGAGCTACCGCCCTAATAAAAAAAATATTCTTGTAATAGGGCCTGTTCCCGGCCAGAAATATAGTGAAATCACCTTTCCTATTCTTTCCCCCGACCCCAC